ATGTAGAACGGGACTCTATCTTTATTCTCGTCCGATTAATCAGTTCTTCAAAAGATCTATCAGATTATGGAGTGAATGGTTTGATCAATGAATATTCGATTCTTGCTTCAATATGGAATCGATTGACAACAATTCTTCTGTATTATGTATATAGGTTTATCCTTCTTTCTGAAGTTTCGATAGAAGGATTCCTCTACTAACGTAAGACAATCAACTCCATTCGTTAGAACAGCTTCCATCGAGTCTCTGCACCTATCCTTTTTTATTTTCGCTTTCTGAACCTTTGTTTGTTTTCGGAAAACGTGATTTGGCTCAGGATTGCCCATTTTTATTAATTCCAGGGTTTCTCTGAATTTGAAAGTTATCACTTAGTAAGTTTCCATACCAAGGCTCAATCCAATTAAGTCCGTAGCGTCTACCGATTTCGCCATATCCCCCTTTTTGAGATGAAAATCTCATTGTGATCTCGTTCTCGTTCCCTTTTTTTTTTATACCGGTAGCATTGAATTCATTAGATAGATGCCGATTCCTGTCTCGAAAAAGTGTTTTCTCCTCTTTGTCTTTGCTTTCTTGTCTATCTTCTTTCATCTTCTATATCTATAGGAGGCTCATATTCGGTCTAATCAAAAACGATTTTATCATTTCTGTATCGACAATTCAATATAGGTGGATACATACGCTATACATCTGTCTCTCTTCCACTCATTTCCCCATGAAATTTAGAATACTTGAACGGTCGATTCTTTTTTTTTTTTTTTTGAATTCAAAATTCAAATCATATTAAAATAAAATATATATTTAATTGTGATAAAAAAAAGGAAATTCTATATCGCTAGATTAATCGTTATCTTCTATAATATTTAACAGTTATTCCAAATTATATATTCTATTCTTTAATATATTCATATTCATTATGAATAGCGAATATGAATAGCTAAGAATTAAAATAGTATAATAGTGAATAGCAAAGATTCTAAGAGTTTATTGAATTCCTATGCATGTGGAATTTATGTTATGTGAGCCTGCTTAGCTCAGAGGTTAGAGCATCGCATTTGTAATGCGATGGTCATCGGTTCGATTCCGATAGTCGGCTTTTCTCTATTTATTTTATTTATTTATTATTTATTCGATGTTTTACATGATTGATAATGCATCTTTGATTTCAAAGAATATTGAAAAAAATGTCTTCCTCTTTTGGCAAAAGCCATTTATTTATTATGTGATAGGAATTTCCAACTATCTCACGAAAAGAATCCTTTTCTTTTTCTATATATAGAATATAAAGATCTGGATATTTATCCAACTCATCTCATTATTCTTTAATAGAATAATACTTCAGTAAATTTCGCTTTATTTAGAATTTAGTTCATTTTTAGTTTAGGTTTATTCTGTAGAATGAAATTTCATCAATAAGAATTAATAATTAAATATAAATAAGAAGAAGGAGTCTTTATGTCGCGTTACCGAGGTCCTCGTTTCAAAAAAATACGCCGCCTGGGGGCTTTACCAGGGCTAACTAATAAAAGGCCCAGAGCTGGAAGTGATCTTAGAAACCAATCGCGTTCCGGGAAAAAATCCCAATATCGAATTCGCCTAGAAGAAAAACAAAAATTGCGTTTTCATTATGGTCTTACAGAACGACAATTACTTAAATACGTTCGTATCGCCGGAAAGGCAAAAGGGTCAACAGGTCAGGTTTTATTACAATTACTTGAAATGCGCCTGGATAACATTCTTTTTCGGTTGGGTATGGCTCCGACTATTCCGGGAGCTCGCCAATTAGTTAATCATAGACATATTTTAGTCAATGGTCGTATAGTAGATATACCAAGTTATCGCTGCAAACCCCGAGATACTATTGCGGCGAGGGATGAACAAAAATCTAAAGCTCTAATTCAAAATTCTCTGGATTCATCCCCCCATGAGGAATTGCCAAACCATTTGACTCTTCAACCATTCCAATATAAAGGATTAGTCAATCAAATAATAGATAGTAAATGGGTCGGTTTGAAAATAAATGAATTGCTAGTTGTAGAATATTATTCTCGTCAGACTTAAACCTAACAAAAAGGAAAATCAACACTAATAAGAATAAGGGTTCGCCCATTTTGCTCCCTTTCGGCGAAGTAAATTAACCTAAGGTTAAGATAAATAAGGGTTTGATCCGGATTTTTCTTCCATTTAGGTATCATAGACCGAGAGGGAGATTTTCATTCCTTGTCTACTCTACTCTTTTCTTTCACAGTATTTTCCGTACCACAGCCATTAGGAATAGAGAATCCTTATCAAAGAAAGGTCTAACTGTTGGAATAGTTGTATCCATTGCTATTTGATCTATTGTGGTTAGTAAGATCGATGAATTAGGTGAAGGTACGGAAAGAGAGGGATTCGAACCCTCGGTAAGCAAAAGCCTACATAGCAGTTCCAATGCTACGCCTTCAACCACTCGGCCATCTCTCCTACATAATGATTATGACCCAAAAACCTAAAATCGAGTGAA